TAAACCAAAATCCCCGACACGATTAGTTACAAAGGCTTTTTGACAAGCATTTGCCGCAACAGGTCGTGTGAACCAAAACCCTATTAATAGATACGAACATATTCCAACCAATTCCCAAAAAATATAAATTTGTATCAAATTAGAACTAGTAACTAATCCCAACATGGAAGTACTGAAAAAACTCATATAAGCAAAAAATCTTACATATCCTTGATCATGAGACATATAATTATCACTATAAATAAGAACCATAATTCCAACAGTAGTGATTAATATTGACATAATAGAAGTAAGTGGATCAATTAAGTAGCCGAATTCTAAAGAAAAATCATTAGTGATGATCCAAGACCATACATATTGATAGATAGAACTGCTATTTATTTGCTGAATAGACAGATCAATCGAAAAAATCATGACTATACTTAACAATAAAATACTATGAAAGGACCACATACGACGAAGATTTTTTGTTGCCGTGGGAAAAAGAAGAAGTCCCACCCCTATTAACATAGGAACTGGAAGTGGAACGAAGGGTATTATCCACGCATATTGATATGTCTGTTCCATACAAAATAAAAAGTTTTTTATTCTTAATTAAGTGTTTCCGATTCACCGGATCTTATCTCTTTTGAAAGGAGTCAATAAAAAAATCAAGATATGTACTAACTTAAATAGAATTTTCTAATTTTATATTCTTACTTATTGTTTATTGTGAGTCTTTCTTAAATACTTCAACTATTCAAATCAAGAAGTTACAATTGGTCAAATGATATAACTAAAGTACTCCTAAAATGTGAATACTTAGTTAGTCACTAATATATTTATGAAGATACCGAAAATGAAAAATTCAATGATTATTAAAAAATTTCTAGTCATAGAGCAAGTATAAAGAATTACACTAAAAATACTAATATGAATCATAGGATTAGATTAACTAAGATCACTAACCTGGCTAATGAAATAAGAACTCGCTATTTTAGTTAGTTTATTCAAAATCATTAACTAGTTCATTATGGAATTGATTGATTTATTTCCAGTCTAATAAAATCAAAAACATTAAAGATTAAAGTTTTTCAGTAAGCAACAAGGGTGGGGTTCTTAAACCTTTCGATGTATTTTAGTACATGTAAATTAAATGTAGAACGACGAAAATAGGCAGAAATAGAAATGTAGGGTCTTTTTGATTCTTTATGTTATAGAGTTCAACCAATTTAATTGCTAGGGCACGGCGTATTCTATAGATTTGAATAAGAAAGAGAAAAAAAAGTATCAATATCAATCAATACAAATTTTTCTTTCTTACGAATATTGTATGGACTAGAAATTTTATTTTTGAAAAAAAAATCATATATTCTCTTCTTCTAGTAATATTTTATGCAATTTTCACATATCTTTCACCTATCTACATTTATATGAAAATAATATTATCTAGAGAATAAAAAGAACAATTCGTTTTGAACAATAGATGTCTTTCACATCCAACTATAATAATGAGTAACCTCTTCATTTTAAAATGGCAGTTCCAAAAAAACGTACTTCTATATCAAAAAAGCGTATTCGTAAAAATATTTGGAAACAGAAGGGATATTGGGCAGCGTTAAAAGCTTTTTCTTTAGGGAAATCTCTTTTGACCGGAAATTCAAAAAGTTTTTTTGTGCGACAAACAAATAAGTAATAAAACGTTGGAATAATCTGAATTGATTTGACTCGAAAAAAGGTCCATTTCATAATTAAAAATGAACAATTTACATTACCTATTGTTGGGCTAATCAATATGAAATGGACCTTTCTTTTCTCCTATGATATGTGGAATAAGAATTCTTCTGTTTTATGTGGAATAAGAATTCTTCTGTTTAATGAATTCTACAACTAATACTTTTTTTTTTTGAAAAAAGAATAAAGACAGGGTTTTAACCCTCTTTTAGTATTTTTTTTCCTTTTCAAGGTGGGGAGTTTTATTTTCCCCATCGAACTATTTGTTACAATTCCAATAATAAATAAGAAAATTATTTTTTCTCTCTATATCATATCTATAGAAGAGCAAATAGAAAATCTTTAGCTAAGTTAAAATTAATGAATTGTTGATACTAATTGATTCCATTTTTAAAACTTTTTGTGTAACTTTCGGACTTCTTAATTTCCTTTCTCTAAATTATTAGATAGATCTCCCATATATCTTTCGCTTTCAACCCAATCAAAAAAGCCGTTATCTTAGTTAGGATATTGTGTACAAAAAATGTGTCATTTTTAAATAATCCCCAAAAAAATGGGGTCTATTTTGTAAAAATGCATTTTTTTTAGTTCGATCGCGGTAGAACTATCTAGTTACAAGAGTTCAATCTCAGGAAAGCATAACCTACACGAAAGTCTTAAATTAATTTAATAAACTGACACCCTAAATGAAAATAATGAACTTTCAAATCCCTATTTGAATGAATTTGAATTTATCAGTTTAAATCTTTCCTAAAAAACATTGCATTGAATTTACTCCTCCAATCTC